GAATATACGGCTCTTAGAGAATGTATAACTTTGGGAATTCCAACCATTTCTTTAATCGATACTAATTGTAATCCCGATCTCGCGGATATTTCTATTCCAGCAAATGATGACGCTATAGCTTCAATTCGATTCATTCTTAACAAATTAGTATTCGCAATTTGTGAGGGTCGTTCTAGCTATATACAAACTTCTTGATTAATAATAAGATAAATAAATCAATTTTTTTTTTAGGGAGGGGCTCCCTGTATTTCGATTTCTAAAATCGGTTACTACTCCTGAATCGTACAAAAGAAAAAGAGATAAAAAAACTGGGGATATTGTGTGATTAGTTTAGTTGGTATCCAAAACAAAAATATCAAATTCAAGTAAAAAAGTAAAAAAAAAAGGGGGGATCTTGAATCAAAATAATTTTACGTTCTTATTTCTGTCAGAGGGCAATATGAATGTTTTATCATGTTCCATCAACACACTAATAAAAGAAGGGTTATATGAGATATCTGGTGTAGAAGTAGGCCAACATTTCTATTGGCAAATAGGGGGGTTCCAAGTTCATGCGCAAGTCCTTATTACTTCTTGGGTTGTAATTGCTATCTTATTAGGTTCCGCAGTTCTAGCGGTTCGCAATCCACAAACCATTCCAACTGATGGCCAAAATTTTTTTGAATTTGTCCTTGAATTCATTCGAGACGTGAGTCAAACCCAGATTGGAGAAGAATACGGTCCATGGGTTCCCTTTATTGGAACCCTGTTTTTATTTATTTTTGTTTCTAACTGGTCAGGAGCCCTTTTACCGTGGAAAATTATCCAGTTACCTCAAGGGGAGTTAGCAGCACCAACGAATGATATAAATACGACGGTTGCTTTAGCTTTACTCACATCAGTAGCATATTTTTATGCGGGTCTTAGCAAAAAAGGATTAGGGTATTTTAGTAAATACATTCAACCAACTCCAATTCTTTTACCGATTAACATCTTAGAAGATTTTACAAAACCCCTATCACTTAGTTTTCGACTTTTCGGAAATATATTAGCCGATGAATTAGTAGTTGTTGTTCTTGTTTCTTTAGTACCTTTAGTGGTTCCTATACCTGTCATGTTCCTTGGATTATTTACAAGCGGGATTCAAGCTCTCATTTTTGCCACTTTAGCTGCGGCTTATATAGGTGAATCTATGGAGGGTCATCATTAACTATTTTTTTTTCAAATATTCGTTTTTAGGTTAGCCCAATTATAGATATAGTTGGTTTACGTTATGTAAGAAACACTTGTATATGTCATATTTGATATTGACTAGGTATATATGAGTTAAAGATCTATATAATTTGCCCCACTACTTTTTTGTATTTCGATTAGATAAGGATTCGATTAGAAGCTCTTCCTTTTTATCTGTGAATTGGCTGAAAAAAACGAAAAAAAAAAGAACGAAGAATTCAAAGAATGGTTAACAAAAAAGAAATGACATAAAAAAGTCGTATATATATATTATGAATTTTTAAAAATCCCGTGGATAGGAACTAATATCAAAGTAATTCTTATGATTCAATAATATAATTATATTATTTCAATTAAAGTTTTTGGTTTTTTTGGCTGGATGAATCTTCTTAGCGATGACTTCATTTTAATTAAGTCCTAAGTCATTGGATGATTGTATCATTAACTATTTCTTTATTTTGGTGTGAGGAACTTATCATGAATCCACTGATTTCTGCTGCTTCGGTTATTGCTGCTGGGTTGGCTGTTGGGCTTGCTTCTATTGGACCTGGCGTTGGTCAAGGTACAGCTGCGGGTCAAGCTGTCGAAGGTATCGCGAGACAACCTGAGGCAGAAGGAAAAATACGAGGTACTTTATTGCTTAGTTTGGCTTTTATGGAAGCTTTAACAATTTATGGCCTGGTTGTAGCATTAGCGCTTTTATTTGCCAATCCTTTTGTTTAATCCTATAAATCAGAAAATTCTGATTTTTTTTTTTCGTAGTTTTTTTATTCTATCAAGATTTAACTCCTACAATTATTCATTGAGACAACAATCCTTGGGAAGGACTAATTTGAGGATGGGGAATTAGCACATCGATTCGCTTTCTTCCTTCCCCTTATTCTTTTAGTTTAATGGAAACTTTTTTTTAAGGAGTGTTGCGAAAAAAGGAGGTTTAGGTTTTTTCAAATTTACATAAAACTTGGTCTCAAATTATAGCTTAATTCTAATAAGTCTCATTATTATTTTTGAAAATTAATAATTTTGGAAAATACATTTGTAAATAGAATAGGTTTTTGATTCTGTTTACAAAGATCCAAATAGGTAAATGAAATTATAAATTATTATATTAAATGAAATTTGATTTTTATTGAAAATAAAAAAAAAAAAGGACAGAGTTCTTTTTTTATAGTTTAGCTAGAAGAGGAGATTATATGAAAAATTTAACCGATTCTTTCGTTTACTTGGGTCACTGGCCATCCGCCGGGAGTTTCGGGTTTAATACCGATATTTTAGCAACAAATCCAAT